TATAGTAATTAAATGGACCGGATTTTAGATATTCAAAAGTAAGAACTTAGCGGGTCCTTACCCTTTTTTGTTTGATTAAAGTGAAAAGGACCCGCTGATTCCTTACTTTTATAAATAGACTTTGATCTATTCCATAAACCAAAAATTACAAGGATGCCTTGTTCTGATGATTCAAACCATTCTATATCTTTTTTTATTAAGCATCTTTTTTAAGTTGAATTGATTAGTTGATTCATAGTCTTTACTCTTCACCTTATCTTATAATATTCACTCTTACAAAATAAGAAAAAAGAAAATATTTCGATTTTTTGAGAAATCGAAATATTCTATTAACTCTATGAATGAGATTTTGAATCATTTTTAATAAACTACTATAACCTTAATCAAAACTACTTTTTGAATCAAAAAAACTTTGATCCGACTATAAATCAAATAAAGATTTGGACATTCGTCAAAATAAAATTCAACTTTTAACTAAAACAGTCAAAATCTTTTTTTTCTCGAAGTTCAAAGTTGAACTTAATTGAACAAGTGAATAAGTTCTATTTGGTCAATCAATTCCTTCCCAAATCCTTTTTACCTTTGTTTGTTCACTACTTTGTCTGAACCGAAACTAAAAAGTTTCAATAAATTCAACCAGGAAAAGAAAAAAAGAATTCTTATTTCATTTCAATACAAGACGACACAAGAAAAGAGTGCAAAATCTTCTTTCTTGTGTCGATTAAATAGAAGATTAGAAAGTAATCCCCAAAGTATTTTTTTCATTTTTCCCACCTTTACTGCTTTTTTCTATTTTCAATATTTATATATTTATTGAGTATTACTCAAATATGCAATAAAAGAGAAAAATCTGTCCTGCAAAACAATTGAAATTCTAAAAAAAAAAGAGCAAAAGGATTTATAGGATTTTTGAATAATACAAAATTTTATCGATTACCAAGAAATTGATTAACTTGGTATTAATTTATGGACTTAGAAATTCATTTCATATAATTGAACTTTCTCAAACTGTTTCTTTTTCAGAACTAAAAACACTTGTGCCAAAATAACGAATGTGAAGAAGAACAAAAGGCCTTGGATGCGTAATGGATCTTGAAGAACTATTTCCGCATCTCCCTGACCAAAACCTCCTACATTAGGATTACTTGTTAATGGTTGATCAAGCTTGATGGATTCACCTTCTGAAACAAGAAGCTCTGGCCCTGGAGGTATAACATCAACCGATGGATGTCCATCTAACGCATCAACTACGGTTATTTCATATCCACCTTTCTCTTTACGTACTATTTTGCTTACTATACCCGCTGATGTAGCATTATAGACTGTATTGTTACTCTTTCCACCATCAGGATAAATCTGACCCCTTCCTCTGTTCCCACCTACATATAAGGGATATTTTAAGAAGTGAATGTCTTTCTTCGTCGAAGGGTCAGGAGAAAGAATGGGAAAGACAATTTCACTATATTTCTGACCAGGAACAGGACCTATAACAAGAATATTTTTTTTATTCGGACGATAACTCTGAAAAGACAAATTTCCTATCTTTTCTTTCAACTCAGGAGAAATACGATCGGTTGGAGCTAGCTCAAATCCCTCGGGTAAAATAAGAACAGCACCCACATTCAAACCTCCTTTTTTACCATTAGCAAGAACTTGTTTCAATTGCATATCATAAGGAATTCGAACAATGGCTTCAAATACAGTATCAGGAAACACAGCTTGCGGAACTTCAATCTCCACAGGCTTATTAGCTAAATGACAATTGGCACATACAATGCGTCCAGTTGTTTCTCGCGGATTCTCATAACCCTGTTGCGCAAAAATGGGATATGCATTTGAAATAGATACTCGACTTAGTACATATATCATGATCGATACATAAACATACATAGATCGAGTCATTTGTTTTTTTATCCAATAAAAAGGATTTCTATTTTGCATGTCCAATTAGAAATTCTATAAATTCTACAATAAGCTAGATAGAAAACTAGTCTAGTTTCCTATAAAGAATCTGTTATCATTGTACTGAAATAGTTTTTATGAAATAGTTTTTTGACAATATAGGACTAATACGTTGAACAGATAAAAATAGAAAAAAGTTACTAAAAAATGATTCATTCGTTTTAGAAAGAAAAAGAATCCTGATTGAATTGATATAAGAAGATCAAATTCGTTTTTCATTCATTCATTGAATGATAAATTACTACAAGCGAAGGAGATACACGATTTAAATAATTGAAGATCCAATATTTCACAATTGCATCTAAAATAACTGGAAAAATAGAAACAAGACCAGATATAATCTGATTCTTATATGCTAACCCAAAATCGTTGTAGACCGAACCAATTAGGAGTTCCCAATTATGAGTTGAATGAAATCCAATTCCTAAATCAGTAACTAAAATAATGGAGAAAGCTTTTGTTGTGTCACTTAAGTTATATAGAAATTCCTGAGCCCATGAATTGAGAATCATAAGTTCCTCATTACTCAGAATAAAATAACCACTTAAAATACTGAAACAGATTAGATTTGTTGAGAAATGCAAAAGGATATAAAGATTATATTCATTGTATGTACTAACTAATTTTATCGTTTCCTTGTGTATTTCTATACTGGGTTTTTTTATATATGTTTCGGAGTACTCTTTTTTCATTTCCTCTAAAAAAAAAAGCTGTTCGAATTCTATGAATCTTTCTAAAACATATTTCTCTTGAATATAATTCAAGAGAGTTTCGGATTGACTGATATTCCACCAATTACTAATCCAAAGTTCCAAACATTCTTGAAATGAGAGAAAGACTGACCAGGGCAAAAATGCTATAGATACAAAATATGGGAAAGAAGACGATGTTTTCTTTTTTTTCATTTTTTATTTGTAAAAAAACTAGTTAATAAACCTCCTTTATTCAATGACTCTAAATAAATGAGTATAAATGATATTTATTTCATTTATTTATCGAATGAAACACGACTTTTCTAACAAGCAGAGTATTGAATCTACAGATCGATTCTTATTTTCTTTGTATACTAATTTAGTTGTTAGATTCTTATAGAAAGAGTCTAGAAATTAGGATAAAGGTTCTTTTTTTTTTTTTACTATATTCAAAGTCCTTCACCGTACTTTATAACCAAAACTCAAAAAAAGAAAATATCAATTCCAAATCCTGTACCTCAAAAAAAGGCAGGATTGATTACGAGATTTATGTCCCTATAAATCTCTACTTTAAATTTATATTAATTTATTACTTCTCCTTTTTTATAGTATACCAGAATGGAGTTGGAACCCACATATATATACGTATACGAGATATACGTATTTGCCATATAAAAAAATAGTATACCAAAAATTAATTCTTTTCTTAATTTATTATTAATTAGAATAGATTACTCTAATTTATTAAATTAACATTTATAGTAATTTTATATCATATAACTATTCTCATATGATATAACTATATCTTATATATTCTTTTTTTTTTTTTTTTTCTATAGTGTGTTTTATTCACATATCAATCGAAGGGAAAAGAAAATCGAATTAATATATTTATTTTGTTCGAATGAACATTTCGAAAAGACTTGAATTGGATTCAAAATGGAATTCACGAATTCCTTCTCTTTTCTTCCTGATAAAACTTTGATTCTTCATTCAATTTATTTTAAAATACTTCAATTGGTACACACAAGAAATAGGCCAATTCGACAGCTTTTTGTTCAATTTCACGCGGCGTCAAAAAATTATCATACGTATGAGTCAAGGGAATGGACCCTTGACCCTTTATTTCCATATAAAGTACACGACGAGAATAAATGCCCTCTTTATCCTCAATTCTAATTGATTGGATATCTTTCATAAGGAAGCGAAGAAAGATGCGACGATTTAATCCAGGAAATCCCCAACGAAAAATACACACAATTCCTTTTTTTCTATCAAATTGGTCATAACCACTCCCTACATTCCAAAAAATTGTGCACCACAAATAGGAACTCATAAACAGACCTGCCATCCCGTAGAAAGACATTATGATTCCTTGTTGAAAAAAAAGGATTTTCTGAGACGGAAATACGTATATAATATTTCTACCAAGATAACTGGAAGTTCCAACCACTAAGAATCCTAGTGAACCTAAAAAAAGGATAAAAGACCATAAAAAATTACTTGTTTTTCGAGACCCCCTTAGAAATTCTATCCATATATCTTTTGATCGCCAATTCATAGTATACTAGATCCAGTTGCATTCGATTGGAATTGAGAAAATAACCCAATTTTGACTTTATTTTTCTTCACCCCCAAGGAACTCTTATAAACTAGCACTTAGAGTAATTGATTAGATAGATTAGATATTAGCACTATTCAATAACTCCCAATTACTCTACATTGTCTAGAGTAATTGGTTATTCAAAATATTCGCTGATCCACCTTAAACTAACTATACTTTGTTTGTAAATCTAGGATTTATAAAATATTATTTTTTTGCACATAAAAAAATAAAAAAATAATTGAAAATGCCGGAAATACGAGGCCTATTAAAGGTACAAAAATAGAAGGTAAATTAAGATCTGTCATAGAATGGGTGCCTTGATTTGAATTTCATATTCGTATATTTCTATATTTCAATTTCTTTGTTTTTTTACCTTTCTACAATAATTGAATTTCGATTTTTTTGATTCCGTAGGTTTCTTTAGTGTTGATTCTAGAGTCACTTTTTGCCTTTTTTTCTTTTTAAACCTTGGATTTTTCCTCTACTATCCCCATTTTCTACCTCGCGAACTAAAAAAAAAAAGAAATAATTTGAAAAACTTATTTTTTTTGGAGAATGAAAAGAACTAAGGAATGTGCTATTCACCGTATGAGTGAGATTACCGTTTTTGGTTTTGAATTACCTACTTAACTCAGGGGTTAGAATATTGCTTTCATACGGTAAAAGTCTTTGATTCAAATCCAATCATAGATAATAGATAGAAGTTTTTAGATACCACTTTATTGACTTTAATATCTAAAAACTTCATACCTATAAACTTTACAAAAATAAAAAAATATACTGGAAATTCTCATAGATGTTGATGTGTATCCATTTGTGATACATGAATTCGAAAATAGGAATTAAGGATTCAATTTATTTAGTTTGAATTCGGCGAAAAAGTAAAAATTCTATGAACTCTTATTTGCTTGGATTCAAATCTGACGAGAATAATATTCTACCACCAAGGATTCCTTTATTTTGAATAAGACCCCTGACCTATCTATTATTTTCTTTACTTGTCCTTGAAAGTTTTTTACTTTATAGTCTTTTTTAATACTTAAATGTTTTGACTCTTTAGATTTTAGAATTGTAATCTTTTTAAAAAATCTTTCGTGATTCTTTGTAGTAATAATATCTCTGGGTTTACAACGATAACTGGGTATATCAACTATATGACCATTAACTAAAATATGTCTATGATTCACCAATTGTCTGGCTCCAGGAATGGTTGAAGCAATATTCAAACGAAAAACGATGTTATCCAAACGCATTTCAAGTAGTTGTAACAAAACCAGACCTGTTGATCCTTTGCTTTTTCCAGCGATATGCATATATCTAACTAATTGTCGTTCTGTCAAACCATAATTAAAACGTAATTTCTGTTTTTCTTCTAAACGAACGCGATATTCCTTATTTCTTTTCCTAAAAGGTTCTTTTTTTTTTTCTTTTTTATTTTTAATAAATTTAAAAAATTTCTCTGGGGTAACTAGTCCTGGTAAAGCTCGTAGACGACGTATTTTTTTTAAACGAGGTCCTCGATCACGAGACATACAGATGACTCCTTGTATTTTATTTTTTATGAGAATTTCATTTTATAAAAGGATCAAAAAAATAAGATCGACTAAAGTTAAGTAAGATACTAAAAAAAAAATAAATTGTATCATCATATATATTTTTTGTATATAGATTTTTTTGATTGAAAGTTGAGGCTGGCTCTTTTTTCTATAGACATTTAATTCCTCTAATCTTTTTTTTTTTTTTCTTTTTTTTGAATTCTTATTTCATTAAGAAAATAATGATTTTTTTGATTGAAATTTGAGGCTGGCTCTTTTTTCTATTTTCTATAGACATTTAATTCCTCTAATCTTTTTTTTTTTTTTTTTTTTTTTGAATTCTTATTTCATTAAGAAAATAATGATTGTTTTCACTTAATCGTAATCGAAAATTCCTTTTTAGTTATTGAAAAGATTATTGCTGGTAGAAAATCAAATAAAATATATCCTAAAATATATACTATAAAAATATAGTAACATATTTTTTTATAAATATAAAAAAATATAAATTTTCTTTCTTAAAAAAAAAAGTTCAAGAATTTTCAATACAAAATATTATGTTTGATAAATGAAACATTTCTTTCTAATTTGGAAAAAAGAATGAGTATGGTATTTTACTGAGATTTTATATTTTATTTCGTTGAGATAAAACAAATTCTTAGAATGAATTTCATTTTAGAATTGAAATTCCGCTTTAAGAAATTTTTCTTTATCTTTATATTATATATATATGAATATGAAAAAAATGTAATCCAATCTTTCGTTTCATAAAAGAAAGTTGGGACGGAAGGATTCGAACCTTCGCAATAACGGGACCAAAACCCGTTGCCTTACCGCTTGGCGACGCCCCATTTTTTATATTTAAAACTAACAGAAATTTGATATTAAATTATTTTATCATAATATTGTTTGATTGTCAAGCCCAACCCAATTTATGGAATTCGATTGGGGTTGTTTTAGCTTATAATCAAAAAAACCTGTCTTAAAAAATCCAAAAAGTTAACCCCCATTCATATTCTTCTTCAAGTAACTCGAGTAATTCTTTCTCGATATTTTTGCCATTTTCTTTCATTTGTTCACGATTTGTAATCAATTTTTTGAAACTTTCCAGTTTCACACGACTATTTTGCATACGAATATTCTTTTTTTATTCGAAAATAAGATAAAGTGAGTTCTAATATACGATATAAGATGATTTCTTATCAGAACTCAGACGGGATATAATCCCATATTATCAATAACCCGGTGCAAGCGGGATGATCATACCCCTCTAATGCATTGTATGTCCCATAATAAGTTCGGGGTAGAAGATGACTATTCATAGCTATTACCTTAACAAGAAGAGTTCGACCCAATCCTTGATTAAAGCATCCTATAAAATAGAGAAAAATCTCTATCACAAATTTATAGAACACATAAAAAAAATGTACAATTCGAAATTGTTCGTGAAAGAATCAAGTTCCACGATATAAAACCGTGGCTCAAACCAAAATGAGCAAAACAATTAGAATTAGAACACAGTTTAAAGAGGCATATTTTTTTAGAATTGAAGTTAGGATCTAAAGCTCTTGAACATTTTAAATTGTAACACTAAAGATGTGATTTATCATATAGGATGTTATCGGTAAATTTTTGGCAAATACGCTTTGATCGGAATGGTGACGCAATTTCTCAAATGTGAAATGGAAAAAGAATTTGTGTTGTGTTCGTGATCGAAAGTGAATATCAAATACAATAAAAAAAACTATTCGTCAGGATTAGGAAAGGAGAAATTCAATCAGCGAAACCCGCGTGAAAAGTAGAGGTATTTGGCAAGAATCAATTACAATGAAGTGTCAAGACCCAATAGTCTAAGGTGTGGCGTTTAGATATTTTTAGCATAGGAAAGGGAAAGCGCCTTTCTTCTAGATCTTATAGAATAGAATGAAAAACGCCTTTTTTCTAGATCTTTCGGTACCAATCACCTGTACCAGTATGAACCCAATAATACACGTAGACCATTACCAAATATATCACTCGAGAGATAACAATCAAATCTTTGATTGTTATGATTCAAATGTACGCGGAACATCCCATTTGAGATTTCCTTGACAATTGTCCCAATTTGAAACAGCGTCAGTCAAACCTGTTTTTCTTTGATAAGAATCGACCTTATCCATGTAAGGTATATCTTCCTCAGATTCTGTTGATTCCTCTGATTCTTGTGATTCCTTAGATTCTGTTGATTTCATTGATTTTTTTGAATTTTGATTAGCATCTTCATCATAAGCAAGGTTTTTTTCTTTTTCTTCTATTTATACTTTTGCCCCTACATAAAGGTTTTTTTTTTTCTTTTTCTTCTATTTTCGCGAGAAGAAATAGTTGTTCTATTTCGTTTTGAGTATATTTTGTATATTTCTTTCCAATCAATTTGTTGACTTCCTCTTCATCTGAATCGAGTTTATCTTCATTCATTTTATTCAGTTCCTCTAGATCTAGTTCTTCTTCAAGTAACTCTTTCTCGATATTTTTTCGTTTCTCTTCCATTCGCTCTCCACTTGTAATCATCTTTTTGAATTTATCTTGTTTCATCTTAGAAAAATCTTTATTATATCACTTCAATGATATAATGGACTCTTCTTTTTATGCGTCTAAGACCAGAGTTGTATTCCAATATCACCATATCCCCCACCAAGGGCCGGATATTCTCACGAAACAGCTTATGAGATAGATAGCATTTCACTATCCAATCAGTCCCGGACAAGGAGGCCTGGAACGTACGTTCGTCGATTTGGTTTACTATGTACGCTGGACTATATATTAGTGCCATATAAGTCCTACAAAATAAGGGTTATATTCTTGATCTAATATATAAATCGCTGTATGAACATATTAGCTTACCCAATTTCTTAAGTATCGAGGTCAGATCAAAAAAGGTAATCTCGACTTTCTTCATAGGTGGGGTCACTAAAAGGATTAAGAGTATCCAAGATCCTATTTTCGTTCTCCTCACGTATATTCACTATGTGATCGATAATACCAAAATAATGGACATCAGTGGGCAAGCTTTAACAGAATGGCACAAACTCATCCTCCGGAAACGAAGCGACTGCTTTTAGCAGATCATCCACTTGAACATGGATGAGATTCTTATGTTCATTACATTGAAACGAGACTCGAGGAGAAGTCTCGTCAAGTTAGACGTAAAGATTCTATCTCCTACTTCTTTTTTGATTTCCTTTTTTCCTGGATTCTTGATTTCATTTCGATTTCTCTATTGATTCTATCCCATAGGGATAGAATCAATAGAGAACCTATGAATCTATATTATTCCATTTCAATCTCTTCCCGATACCTCCGAAGGAAAATCCCCAATTGAATCCAAAATTGACGGGTTAGTGTAAGCTTATCCATGCGGTTATGCACTCTTGAAAAGGAATCAACTTTTTGAAAGATCCTGGCTTTTGTGCTTTGGTGAGTTGTGCTAGATCCTTTCAATGACCTATGTTGTGTTGATCATGGTTCAAACCAAAATGAGTAAAATAAAAAATAGAATAAAATGATTCCATAAACCGAATAGAAAGGAACATAGTAATTCTCTTTTCATAAATCCCCTCCTTTTTTTCAGAAAAAGAATATTTTATTCATTATATGTCCTTTTTTTGCAAAAAAATATGGATGGTAAAATGAATAAGTATTTGTTTTATATTATATCATAACTTTTAACTTTTGTATATCCATACGCAGATATTTCTGAAAAATTGGTTGAAATATCAAAAAGAAATCCTTAAAAAACCAAATTTTTCTATTTTTTTCTTTCTTTTTCATGGATGATTTTTTCAATCAGGAAAAATCAGAATTATGCCAGTTATTTGAATCTAGTATACACAAAGACTTGCAATTTTCTCTGAATTTCTCTTATTTCTCTTTGACTCAGGGATGAGTCTTTGCTTTTCTTTTTTAAGGACTGACGAATCAAACGATATTTTTCTTCCAATTTCTTTCGCTTGTGTTCTCTCTGAATTAAACTTTTTTTTGCCATATTACTCCTTTTTTTGATGGTAAAAATTAATTGTCATTCTATGTCCTATAGAATGATCTGAGGGTTTGAGTTTTTCATCTGGAAAATGAAAATGAGGAGTTTCGAACCCTTGATTTTTAGCCAACTAAGATTATGGCGTGTACCAGGGGCTATAACTCCAAAATATTCTTTGAAAAAAGAGAGA